TGATGGTACGAAAATGTAATTCGCTATTCAAACAACTATTCAAAGTTCCTAGAGCTCTTTGTAAGGCTTGTTGCAAAACTTGTTGTCGGACCTGATTAATTGCTCTTTGTTTTTCAAAAAAAAGAGTTTCATTTTTGTAATTTTCTAATCGTTCCAAACTATTGCAAGTAGCATTAATCAAATTTACCTTTTCTCGTTCTATCTCAGAGTATCCATTCGTTCGATACTCATCTGCTTCGATTTCCACTTTCCGTAATCGAACCCGAGCTCTTTCGAGCTGTTCAATGGCTCCTCTACGTAATTCTTCTGAATTTCGAATAGTACTCAAGATCCTCTGTTTTCGCTTATCTAATAAATCATTTAATGAAAGTAGATTATTTTTCCATTCATTTCACAGCTATCATATCTCTTCCCGAACCAAACATGAATCTTTCGATTCATTTGGCTCTCACGCTCAATTGTTTCTTTTCTCTTTTCTTTGATTGATGGGCATTCCCATATCTTTTAATGGAATGAGCCTATCCTCTCTTTTTGTTCATATTCAAAGATATCGAAACTGATCTCAGAATCTTAGGAGGACTCTTCAGACCAGACAAAAAATAAAAAATTGTCAGCAAAGTTGTTTCTTTATTTGTTCTTTATTTACAACTTATTTACAAAAAGAAAAAAAAGATTTTAAAGAAAAAAGAATTCTATTCTTTATTCTTTATATGCTATGAGAAATTAGATCAAAATTCTAATAGAATAGAAATAGAATTGAATATAATTCTGAACTTCATTACTTCATTCTCATTATTATTAGAATGATATTTCGATTTTTTTCATCCAAAAAATTCTCTTTTTTATACAAATACAATACATAGGTCGTCGATTCGGCAGTGGATAAAAAAGGGGGGGAAGATACCCATCTTCCCAGTTAATGGTTCAAAGAATTTTATCCATATGAGTGTTCTACATCGGATAAATTCCCAATTATTCCTTTTTTCTTTTTATCATTTTTAAACCATTTGGGTACTAACGTAGCGGTAGAAAGAGTACCATGCTATGCTGTGCCTGGACTTCAAACAATTTATCTTTAACCATGTAAAAGACCTCAACATTATTGGTTGATAGAGAATCAAAGTTCATTTACCAATTCGTCACGAAATGCTATGGTTCTTACATATGATTTCTGAATGAAATCCAATTCCGAAGTAATTCGTCGAGATTGTGCACCCTTTGTTCCTATTTCTGCTATAAATAATAATACATAAATATAAAGAAAGTGCAGCCGGTGAAATCCAACCTATTCTTGAAATACACAACTCGCACACACTCCCTTTCCAAAAAAAATCAATACACCCAGCACTACGCTTAGATTTATTGGATTTGTTGCTAAAATATCGGTATTAAACTCGAAACTCCCAGCGGATGGCCAGTGCCCCGCGGAAACAAAAGAATCGGTTATATTTTTCATATGCTTTCCCCTTATAGATAGGACTAACAAAGAACAGAGTTCTTTTTGTATCACTCCGCTTATTATTCTTAATGGAATTTGAGAATTCTCAAATTTCTTAGTTATGGTTATGTTTTTATTCTTATTTTTTTTTTTTTACATTTTTATTGTACGATGAAATGAAACATTAAACAAAAGGATTTGCAAATAAAAGAGCTAATGCCACGACCAGTCCATAAATTGTTAAAGCTTCCATAAAAGCCAGACTAAGCAATAAAGTACCTCGTATTTTACCCTCTGCTTCTGGTTGTCTCGCAATACCTTCTACAGCTTGGCCCGCAGCAGTACCTTGACCAACCCCAGGTCCGATAGAAGCAAGCCCTACAGCCAATCCAGCAGCAATAACGGAAGCAGCAGAAATAAGTGGATTCATGGTAAGTTCCTCGCACCAAAAAGAGAAATGGTTAATGATACAACCAACCAATGAATTAGTACTTAATCTACTTCTTTTTCTACTTCTACTTTTACTATTTACTTTACTACACTTATTTTTTCTTTTTTGATCTTTATCACTAAAATCTATCGGGTCGAAGTAGCTAAAAACTCCAAATGGAATTCAGAATATTACTGAATTTTCAGAACTACTTCGATATGCCGTTTTTCCTTTCTACCTTATGTAAATAGATATGTATACGGTTTTAGTCATTGCATTTCCTTGTTTATAAGCTATTCTATTCTTTCTCTTTCATTCAATTCACAATCACAGACAAAATAGAAAAAGGACTGATATGGGAATCCATATAAATGCAGTGGGCTAGAAAAAAAGATATAGGGGTAATTACTATCTAACTAGTAAATAACATATACTTTTATTCTTACATAACGTAAATCACCTGCACTTTTTATTCTATGAAATCGTATTCTGTAACCATTCTTCGAAACATACACAAGGATTTATACTCATAGGCATTATATATACATATATGTAGTAGGATCCCCAACCCTTATTTCTCTTCCAAATCCTGCAATATCATCTATCTTTCTTCATATATACATACATGTAGC